AGAAGATGCCCTTTGACCAATAGCTACATAAATACATATGACATTTTGCCCTTTTTGATTGAGGATCGTATCTGTTGCTACTGCTGTTTTACCAGTTTGTCTATCCCCAATAATTAATTCTCGTTGACCACGTCCTATGGGGATCATCGCATCAATAGCAATAAGCCCTGTTTGAAGGGGTTCGTACACAGAACGTCTTGAAATGATCCCCGGGGCTGGGGATTCAATTAATCGAGATTCAGAAGATGCAATTGCACCTCTCCCATCAATAGGTTTAGCCAAAGCATTTATAACACGACCCAAATAAGCCTCACTTACAGGTATCTGGGCAATTCTTCCTGTTGCTTTTACAGAACTTCCTTCTTGTATCATCAAACCATCGCCCATTAATACAACGCCAACATTATTAGATTCCAAATTTAAAGCAATACCTATAGTACCCTCGGCAAATTCAACTAATTCGCCCGCCATTACTTCATCAAGACCGTGAATACGAGCAATACCATCGCCCACCTGAAGTACGGTGCCGATATTTCGAATTTGTACTTCTCTAGTATATTGTTCAATACGTTCACGGATAATATTACTAATTTCGTCAGCTCGAAGGGCTACCATTGATGTTTCTTTATTATTATTCAGAAGCAAAAGTAAAAATAATGCCTAAATTGTAAACTAACATAAAAAAGTGAAAGGATTCATCATTTATCCTCTTTTTTCCATGGCCTCGAGAATGCAAATATTAGCACGGATGGTACGAAAATGTAATTCAGTATTCAAACAATTATTCAAAGTTACTAGAGCTTCTTGTAAGGCTTGTTGGAAAACTCGTTGTCGAACTTGATGCACAGCTCTTTGTTGTTGAAAATAAAGGGTTTCATTTTTGAGTTTTTCTAAGTTTTCAAAACTAGGATAAGTAGCATTAATCAATTTTTCTTTGTCACATTCTATTTCAGAGTAGCCATTCGTTCGATACTCATCTGCCTCCAGCTCCACTTTTCTTAGTTGAGCCTGGGCTTTTTCGAGCTGTTCAAAGGTCCCCCTACGTAATTCTTCCGAATTTTGAATAGTACTTAAGATCCTCTGTTTTCGATTATCTAATAAATCAGTTAATGAAAGTAGATGATCTTACGCTTAATTTCAACACTTTTATAATCTCTTCCCGAACCAAACATGAATTTTTCAATTCATTTGGCTCTCAAACTCAATGTTATGGATATTCCCATATGTAATAGAACGAGCTTACCCTCTATTTTTAGTTTGTATTATACCAAAACGGATAAACACAAAATAACTCGTAGGAGGATTCTTCTGACCAGATAACAATTGATATCTATAAATGAATTGTTAATTGTCAGCACAATTGTTTCTTTATTTTGTCCTTTTACATAAAATCCTATACTAAAGAAAGATCTTCTCTTTAATACTTTTTTTGTAACTTCCAATCCAAAAAAGTATTCTTTTTTGATACATAGGTTGTCGACTCGGCATTGTTTGATAAAAGGGGAGAAGTTCCACTTATATAACAAATAAATAGTTTCAACCGTTTTATCAATATGAGTGTTCTATATCAGATAAATTGTTAACTATTCATTTGTCAAAAACTCTAATCCATTTCATTGTAAAAAGAATACCGTGTTTTGCCTGGACTTAAAGCAGTTTAGCTTTAACCATATTAATGGTCTCACATGATTTTATTGGTTTCTAGAGAATCCATATTTACCAATAAGTGAAGTGGCGAAATGCTATTGTTCTTCAATATGATTTGTTAATCTATTCAGAAATAATTCGCCGAGATTATGCATCTTTTTTGATTTTTTGTATGCAAAATATGCAATATTTTATATTTCTTACATATATCAATTTCATCCAAAATCTAAAATGCATTTGGATAAGTCCAAGACATTCTTGAAATACACAACTCGCACACACTCCCTTTCCAAAGAAAATCAATACCCCAATCACAATACTCAGATTTATTAGATTTGTTGCTAAAATATCGGTATTAAACCCGAAACTCCCGGCGGATGGCCAGTGGCCAAAAAAAACGAAAGAATGGGTTACATTTTTCATATGTTCTCCTCTTATAAATAGGACTAACAAATAACCAATTTGTATTATTTAACTCGCCGTTTGTTAATAGATTTTTTAAGGGGAATTTCTTTTTTTTTCAAAAAGGTAAGAAGTCATTATTCCATTTTTCCATTTTGATTAATTCTTCAGTATTGTGTGAATTGCAATACTAAACTCAAATAAAAAAGAATTTCCATTATACGCACTAAACTATGAATGAAATAAAGAAATCGGGTGTATCTGGGAATTGTTTAGTAGTCTCTTCTTAAAATAAAGGAAATATCAGAAGAACAAAGTATTGTTGCGACGAAAAAACAAGCTTAAAGTATTAAAATACGAAAGGAATTGCAAATCCTTTTTACACATTTCTAGGATAGGATCAAACAAAAGGATTCGCAAATAAAAGTGCTAACGCTACAACCAACCCATAAATTGTTAAAGCTTCCATAAAAGCTAGACTAAGCAATAAAGTACCTCGTATTTTCCCCTCTGCTTCGGGTTGTCTCGCAATACCTTCTACAGCTTGACCCGCAGCAGTACCTTGACCAACTCCAGGTCCAATAGAAGCAAGTCCTACAGCCAATCCAGCAGCAATAACGGAAGCAGAAGAAATCAGTGGATTCATGGTAAGTTCCTCGTGCAAAAAAAGGGAAATGGTTAATGATACAATCAACCAATAAACTATTTCTTTTTCACTCATTTTGTCATTTTGACAAAATCATTTAATTAGTTAATTAGAATTAGAAGTAAATTAAATTACCAGAATTACTTGTATCCCGTCTTACCCATATTCTTTTTAGGTTAGTCATATTATATTTATATTATAATTATAATGCACTATGATACGTATTATTACATTTTTATAAATTTACTTGTAAAGCTATATAAAGAGAGTTCTAGTTATTACATTACTGTCTAACTATTCATTTGATTTATTTTATTCTTTTTTTCGTTATTATTCTATATCCTTGAGTTTATATTTATTTTTTTCGTCAATTTGACAAGCGTAGACAAGAAAAAAATTATTAGTGAAATAGATTTCATCTAATCTCAAAGAATTTATGGCTAAAAATAGAAAAAAATGGAATTGTAATTAAATCAATTTTATTGTAATTTGATCTTTCATTAAGATTCATATAGATACCAATACCGATAGATAAAATCTAAGATATTGTCCATACTCAAAAGGATAGGAAGAGGAAGGGCTATATCTATTTGTATTTGGATAGCTTTTTTCTTACATATAGTATAGAATGGAATAGAATATGGCAGATTCTTATTATCTGTTATTATATTGGATATATACATAACATATTTATTGATTATTTATCAAATAAAATAGATATAATCTAAGATAGATATAGAATATATCTATCAAATAGAATGTATATATACATCCATATACGCATATAATAAATATATAACATATGCACACATATAGTAAAAAACTATAAATAGTATATATAAAAATATATAAAACCCCATATTATAAACGGAATTCATATTACTATTTATGATTTGATATTTATATCAATATAATTCAGTATCCAATATACCAGCCCCTGTTATCATCATCATTGAATAATATAATATCAACTCCTACTTTCTACTACAATTCTTGGTTATCTATGATTATATCTATGAATTCAGAATATATTCATTTTGTATTTAATAATTCAATCAATTATAGTCTCCAAAAAAGTTAACAATCCTCAACCACACACTAGACTATTTTGATAACTAATCAATGATGACCTTCCATGGATTCACCAATATAGGCCGCGGCTAATGTTGCAAAAATTAGAGCTTGAATACCACTTGTAAATAATCCAAGAAACATAACAGGTATAGGAACAACTAAAGGTACTAAAGAAACAAGAACAACCACTACTAGTTCATCAGCTAATATATTTCCAAAAAGTCGAAAACTAAGAGATAAGGGTTTTGTGAAATCTTCTAATATATTAATTGGTAAAAGGATTGGGGTTGGTTTAATATATTTTTCAAAATAAGCCAATCCCTTTTTTTTAATACCCGCATAAAAGTATGCCACTGACGTGAGCAAAGCTAAAGCAACTGTTGTATTTATATCATTTGTGGGGGCAGCTAATTCCCCATGAGGTAACTGTATTATTTTCCAAGGTAAAAGAGCACCAGACCAATTCGAAACAAAAATAAATAAGAACATAGTTCCAATAAATGGAACCCAAGGGTCGTATTCTTCTTCTCCTATTTGAGTTTTGCTCAAGTCTCGAATAAATTCGAGAAGATACTCAAAAAAATTCTGACCATCGGGGGGAATGGTTTGTGGATTCCAAACAGATATGATAACCGACCCTAATAACATAACAATTACAAACCAAGAAGTTATAAGGACTTGAGCATGGACTTGTAAATCTCCTATTTGCCAATATAAATGTTGGCCTACCTCTACACCCGATATATCGTACAATCCATTAAGTGTTTCAATCGAACATGGTATAACGCTCATATCGTTCTTTGATAAAAAGTTCATTTCAAAAAGTTAGTATTTTGATTCAACCATCTATTTCTCAACTTACCAATTAGAATAATTCATCGTATATGGATAGTTTATATGATATGTATAGTTAGCACACCAAGAAAAGAATGAAGAAAATAAATTCAACGCTAACGGATACGGATAATTGTGTATATATATATTTATTATTATATATTATATTTATATAAAGAATAAAGAAAACGAATAGTCATGAATATACTTTCTAACAATAAGCCGATCTAATAAATATATAAAAAGACAATGGAAGTACTCAAAAAGGAACGAATAATTCAATTAATGACTTCTTATATAGCTAGAACGATACTTTGACCGACCCTCACAAATTGCAGATACTAATTTGTTAAGAATCAACCGAATTGACGCTATAGCGTCATCGTTGGCTGGAATCGAAAGATCTGCAAGAGCGGGATCACAATTTGTATCAATTAAACAAATTATCGGAATCCCCAAAACGGCACATTCTCGGAGAGCCGTATATTCTTCTTGCTGATCAACGATGATTACTATATCAGGCAACTTCGTCATATATTTGATCCCGTCGAGATAGGTTTTCAAGGTCGATAATGTTTTTTTAAACATTGTGGCATCCTTTTTTTGAAGATGGTTACCCATCTTTTCTTCCGTCCTTAAATTTCTGAACTTATAAAGTCTAGTTTCCGTAGTGGACCAATTTGTTAACATACCGCTGAGCCATTTTTGATTAACATAATGACATCGAGCCTTTATTGCGGCTGATGCTACTAAATCTGCTGCTTTATTTGTAGTACCAACAATTAAGAAGCTTTTTCCGACACTTGCTGCATCAAAAACTAAATCGCAAGCTTCTGATAAAAACCGAGCTGTTGTAGCAAGATTTGTAATATGAATACCTTTACGTTTTGCAGAAATATAAGGCGCCATTCTAGGATTCCATTTCTTAGTACCATGACCAAAATGAACTCCTGCTTCCATCATCTCTTCCAAATGAATGTTCCAATATCTTCTTGTCATTTTTTTTAACATTTCCCTTTTTCTTCTATTGAAATTGATTAATGAGTAATTGAATTTATTATTAATAAATTCAAATGGAATATTACTAACTAACAAACAAAGAGACAAAATCTCTTTAAATAAAAGCAACTCCGACAAAACTTTGTTACAATTTGAAATTAGGACACAGCATAAACCATAAAAATTGTAAACTACTTATTCTTATTTTTTCCAATATCCTAATTTATGGTTTGAATTCCATTTAGAAATATAAAACCTAAGTTTTTTATGGTGTTTCATAAACATTTTTACTTAGGAAAAGTTTGATCACATAAAAAAAGCATATGTAATCCAATTATGACTCAAACAGCTTTTTGAGTTTCCAAATTATTCCCTTGTCCTGAACGATACATCACTTTTTTGAATCCAGTACCCACGGGTATAATTTTCCCAAGAACAACGTTCTCTTTCAAACCCTTTAACCAATCAATACGACCTCGTAAAGCAGCTTTTGCTAAGACTCGAGCAGTTTCTTGAAAGCTCGCCTCGGATATGAAACTTTGAGTATTCAGAGACGCTTTTGTTATTCCTAATAAGATTACCCCATAACAGATTGATTCGTCCAAAGCGCGCCCTGCGCGTTCCGCTCTCAACAATCCAACTAATTCGCCGGGTGAAAAAACGTTTGACATTCCCTCTTCTGAAACCAACACCTTTGATGTTACTTGACGTACAATAATTTCTATATGTCTATTATGTATCTGCACCCCCTGGGATCGATAAACCTTTTGAATCTTATTAACCAAAAAGATACGACTTTGAGCTATAGTTAGTTCAGCTCCAATCAAAAATACCCAGGGTATACCAAGAATTCTCGGTATACATTCGTTCCAACTTTCCATTCTTTTTTCCAGGTTAATGGAAATGGAATCGATCGAACGGACTTCTAAGATTTGTTCTACTTTTGGAAGACCCTGTGTTATGTCACCAGATCTTGATTTTTCATATATAAAAGTGACTAATGTATCGCCTTCATAAAGGATTTCTCCAAAATGACCATGAACAGTTGATCCTGGAGTAACCAAATAGGGCTTAGCTGATCTTATAACTAAGGAATCCACATGAATTATTAAAATTTGACCAGATTGGTTTATTATATGTGGTTCATATTGAAATAGATATCCCTTTTCAAAAATAAGTTTTCCAAGGTAAATTTTTGTCAATGTATCCTCAAAAAAATCGTTATAGAACAAACACCGATTCAAAAAGAATGGATTTATAAATATAATTATATTGCTGCATGGATCAGGATTATAAATCCTCCTATGTTCGTCTATTAAAAAGTACTTAAGAATTTGAGCTGCTTGAAAAGGATCTTTCCAATTGTCAAGCGAAAAATATTTATTTAACAAGAATAGATTATGAGTTATTAAATGGTAAGATGAATCAAAATGAGTATATCTTTGAATTTTAGGTACAATATCACCTAAGGGACTTAACAAATCCGTAACTGGAATTCTATGATTCTTTTTTTTTTTTACATTCTTATATTTCACATTATTTAACGGACCAATTTGATAACAATTAGATGATGAAAAAATCATTAAAGAAGAGCATTTCCTATTTTGATTCAATAACGTACCAAACACCCCTTTATATTGACTAAATGATAGAATCCCTATCTTGTAATAAAATGGATTTTTGTTAGTATGATTGAAGTTCTGAGTGGTAATCAATCCAAAAAATGTTTTATCATATCTTTTTACCTTATATAAAATAGTAGACTTTACTAATTCAATTCTTACAAAATCACGAATCAGATCATTTGCCCTTATCTCAACAAAAGAAGCACGTACTTCCTTTATTGAATCATTTTCTTCTTGGTCCCAATTCAATACTACGCAAGTCCTAACTAATTGACTATTTGTGGGGGAAATCCCTCGGATTGACTTGTTATTTCCATAAATAATATAATTTGCAACTTCAAGTAAAATATTATCTTTTTCCTGTAATAGATCCTTAGGAAAAAGTGTTGCTAAATTGATGCCATCCGCTAGGCAATATGCGACCACGGGGCGAACCAAAAAAAAATACCTTTTTTTTGTGAGTGTAATTCGTTGCACATAGATCCCATTTTTCCATTTTATTGATTCCTTAGAGTATTCTTTTTTGGTTTTCGGTGGTATCCAAATGGCGTTGTATCTCGATATCTTATCTGTTTCCCCATGAAAATGAATATCTCCCGAAAATATCTTAAGTTCCACATATATTTTTTTTCTTTCTACTCGAACGAGTCCGCCTACTCGACTTCTTTTATTTAAAGTAAGCTGTGTATCTACTCCAATAATACTATTGTTCTGGACCATTATGGAGGAAGATCCCGGTAGAATATGCACTTCTTCGAGAATGAAAAAAAACTTATCTAGTTTCGTTTGGTATTTTGAACTAAATTCTTTTGCTCCTTGATATTCAATCCAATCTTCTTTTTTGATGATGGAATCTGTCTCTACAGTACCATATTTAGTAATCCCTGAATGATTTTGTCTGTATCGTGGATCATCAAAAAAAGCAAAAATACTATTTTTACGCAAAATACTATTTAGAGGTATTTCAATTGAAATACCAAAACAAGGTATTAACCCTTTATCTTGTTCTTGATTATATTGTAATGGGATTAGAAATCTATTTCTTCGTTTTTTTGATAATAAATCCGAATTTACTTGAAAAGTAGAAGGATAGATCAAATTCCAGTGATCCTGACATCCAATTAGATTGGATCTTAAATAATGAAGATGAATAATTTCCCTATCTTTTTTGTTACCGGAAGTAGCAAACAATTTCCCTTTTACCTGATCAGTCGTCATTAAAACATTTGAAATCCATCTTTCATCAACAGAAAAAAAATAGGTATTCATTTGATCTTGATCCTTGTAGAGCGAAAACGATACTATATTAGAGATGTATGGACTTCCTTTTAATATCCATAAATGACTTGTTTTTGGCAATAGATGAACATTACTATATATATATTCAGCCATATGATAGACATCAGTACTCCAGTGCATTTCGCCCTCTAAGTCAGAATAAATATGTTTTCGTACCCTCTCTTTAAAAATAAAAGTGGATATTCCAGTACGAGTTTCAGCAATCACTTGTTCCGATTCTACATATTGATCATTTTGAACTAAAATTAAACTTTTTTTGGGAATATTCATTTTATGTACAATATCTTGACTTTGAATAACTACATACAAGTCTATCGAACATAAAAAAGCAGGATGCCCATGACGAGTACGTGTGGGATGAACCAAATCCTCATTGAAGATAATTTTTCCATTAGAAGGAGCTCGCACCTGTTCAGCGGTGCCACCCGTAAATACTCCACCTGTATGAAAAGTTCTTAATGTTAGTTGAGTACCCGGTTCTCCAATAGATTGACCTGCAATAATACCTACAGCTTCTCCTAATTCAACTAAATCGTCATGAGCGGGACTACGACCATAACATAATTGACAGATCCAATATGTACTTCGGCAAGTAAAAGGTGTTCTAATATAGATTTGTTGTGCTCGAAAGGTTATGAATTGATTGACTAGTCCAATCCCAATATTTTGATTTCGAGTTGCAATGCAGCGTGAACCAATATATATATCATCTGCTAATACACGACCAATTAGTGTTTGAACAAAATTTTTTTCCGTTATCCCATTTTTGGGACTCACAGAAAAACTTCGGATAGTACCACAGTCTCTTCTACGTACAATAATATGCTGAACAACCTCAACAAGTCTACGTGTAAGATATCCAGCATCTGATGTTCGTACAGCTGTATCCACAACTCCTTTTCTGGCTCCATAACAAGAAATGATATATTCTGTCAAAGACAATCCCTCGCGTAAATTGCTTTGAATGGGTAAATCAATCATTTGTCCTTGTGGATCCGACATTAATCCTCTCATACCAACTAATTGGTGTACCTGAGAGGCATTTCCTCTAGCTCCCGAAAAAGACATTAGATAGACGGGATTAGAAGGATCGGTCATCCTAAAATTTGGATTCATTTCTTGTCTCAAATATTCACTTGTAGCATACCATATCTCGATGGATTGACGTAATCTTTCTACCGTGTGTACATTCCCATAAAGATGATGTTTTTCCAAAAGAAAATTCTGCTGCTCAGCGTCTTGGACTAACCATCCCTTAGAAGGTATTGTTAAAAGATCATCAATTCCTAATGAAATGGATGTAGCAGTAGCTTGATGAAAACCCAAAGTTTTGACTTGATCCAAGATATGGGATGTATATCCCATCCCAAAATGATTGATTAATCTGCTAATAAGCTGTTTCATAGCAGTTCCATTTATCACTTTATTGTGAAAGACCAGATCGGCCCGTTCCGCCATAAAGACCTCTATATTATGCTGAGTAGGATTTGACAATAAACCTGAGTCAGTGATTTTAAAACTACATTTTTCTCAATCGTAAACCTAAATTTCACACTGCTAAGAGACGATACTTTTTAAATTTGAAAAACTCTAAGCCCAGCCAGGGAAAGGGCATAGCCCAACGTACTTTCTTAGTTTAGATAGTAGTAGATGAATAGGCTCGACTAAATCCTTGTATGGCTTCTTCTATTTCTCTATAAAAAGAAAGATGACCAAAAGTGGTTCGAACGTATATAGAACAGATTTCTTTTTTGAGATTTCCAACTATTAAATAATTCCTATAAATCTCATTAAAAGTACCCAAATATTCATATTGAACTTCAATCGGAACTTCTTTTAATGTAATGACGCGTTGATCTAATCTCCATTTGAGCCACAAGGGGCTATGTAAAAAAAAGAGTTGTTTATCTCGATAAGATCTAAGTGCATTATAGGAATTATAAAAATAGGGTTCTTTTGTATACTTATAGTTATTATTATAAACTCTCTGATTTGGATAGTTTTTGCAATTAGATGGATTGTATTTATTTGCACAAATACCTCGGCGATTTCCAATTGTTAATACATAGAGTCCAATAAGCATATCTTGAGTTGGTACAGAAATAGGATCCCCAATAGCTGGAGACAAAAGATTCATATGAGAAAACATAAGTAAACGTGCTTCTGCCTGAGCTTCTAAAGATAAAGGTAGATGCACAGCCATTTGATCACCGTCAAAATCTGCATTGAAGCCCTTGCAAACTAATGGGTGTAAACAAATCGCGCGTCCTTCCACTAAAATAGGTTGAAAAGCTTGTATGCCTAATCTATGCAGGGTGGGTGCTCGATTTAACAAGATGGGGTGCCCCTGTGCCACCTCTTGAAGTATTTCCCATACAATCAATTCTTTTTCTCTAATTTTACTTTTAGCAATCCCGATGTTAGAAGCACAATTTTGTCTAATTAAATTACGAATTACAAATGTTTGGAAAAGCTCTATTGCTATTTCTCGCGGTAATCCACATTGATGTAATGAAAGTGAAGGGCCCACGACAATGACTGAACGCCCCGAATAATCAACTCGTTTACCAAGCAAAGTCTCACGAAATCTTCCCTCTTTACCTTCAATTAAATTGGAAAATGACTTGTAAACTTTATTATGGCCATCCCTCATTGGTTGTCCGCGGATCCCATTATCCAGAAGTGTATCCACGGCTTCTTGTACTAATTTTTCTTGACACATTATCAATTCCCCTGGTGTAGATCTACTTGTAGCTAATAGATCCATAAGAGTATTGTTTCGATAGATAACTCTTCGATAAAGTTCATTAATATCCGAACTCATTAGTTTACCCCCATCTATTTGGATGATAGGTCTTAATTCGGGAGGAAGAACTGGTAATAAGCACAAAACCATCCATTCTGGTTCCACATTTGTTCGAATAAAATGTTTAGCTAATTCCATACGCCTAACCAAAAAATCTTTTCTTCTTCTAATTTTTCTATCTTCCCATTCATTTTCAGTCGACCACTCGTCACTTAATTCCTTCCACTCTATCAAGGAATTTTCTATCATAATTTGCAAATCTAAATCAGCTAATTGTTCTCGAATAGCACCCGCTCCCGCTGTGATTTCCCGATTTCGAAATGTTTCGAAGCCTAGGGTAGTAAAAAAAAGTGGGATGCTATATTTCCGGGATTGAATTTCATATTCGAATAAACCTCGTAATCGTAAGAAAGTAGGTTTTTTAATTATCGGCCTAGCCAAAGAGAAATCAAGATAGGTTCCTATAGCACAGGAACCCCCTTTTAAAATCGGACGTGAGGGTTTCCACTCATCCGGCTTAAGTCGTTCTACTAAAGATAACTTTTTTCTTTTTTTTGTTCGATAAAAACCCTTACAAGAAACTACTCATTACTCAATTCCATATTAATCATTTGAATGAATTCGTTATTTTTTTACTTTATTTACTTTACTTAATTACTTTACTTAATAAATTCTTCAAAAATGGATATGCAGAATGATTGAGTAGTCTATTTCCTTAATGAAATTGTTAAAACATTGTTTTGTTTCTTCTTTATTTGATTCGTAAGGAATTTATTTGTCTATTATTGATATTGTTATAGTTGATCTTTTAGGTCTCTACTTACCCTGATGGCTATGCTATGATTGTATGCCCCTTGAAGTATATATGCGATAGATAAACTTCTGTAACCATGATAGATTTCCTTTGCTTGCTTAAATAAAAAGATATTTCTAATACTCTTTAAAGGAAATCCAATGGTTAGTTCTACAAAAAAGGATTTTTTATTAAGTAAAGCTAACTATTCATATGATACAGGTGTGTTACAGCATCGGCCATAGATCAATTCCCCTTTTATTTGGAAGTATTCAATAAACCCTCCTAATCTTCTAAGTTTCATGTTATTTATTTGTATTTGATACATAAATAAATGTCAGAATTAGGGCATCCCAATCAGATTGAATGGGATGACAGCTTCTCAATCTAAATCTGTAAAATATAAATTTTGATCAAATCACACATCGCAGTATACTAGGCTTTCTAATTCCTTAAGTGGCTTATCTAAAAGATTCGCGATATAACTAGGAAGACGTTTTAAATACCATACATGAGTCACTGGACATGCGAGTTTTATATAGCCCATTTGATATCTTCGTATTCGAGAATCAATAAATTCTACCCCACATTGTTCGCAAAAGATTTTTTCCTCTTTTTCAGCTCCGATCACTCGATAATTTCCACAAGCGCAAATTCCGCTTTTTATAGGTCCAGAGATTTTTTCGCAAAACAATCCATCTTTTTCTGGTTTATTTGTTTTATAATGAAAAGTATAAGGCTTTTTGACTTCTCCAACAATTTCCCCATTCGGTAGGGTTTTGTTGGCCCAACTCCTTATTTGTTGTGGAGAAACTGGTCCAATTTGAAGTTGTTGATGTTTATATTGGTCGATCATAAAAAAAAGGATTCATTCAGATCAAGCTTCCTTCCTGTGGATCTGGAAGTTTTTTTCAGATACAAGAAAATGATTCAGTTCTAGAGCCAAAGATCGTAGTTCTCGAACGAGCAATCGAAAAGACTCTGGTGCATCCTCGGGATTAGGTATTCTTCCTCCAATGATCGTAATACCAAGTACTTCTTGACGAGCTCTAATATGATCAGATTTATAAGTAAGCATTTCTTGTAAAATATGAGCAACACCAAATCCCTCTAAAGCCCAAACTTCCATTTCCCCTACTCGTTGCCCCCCTTGCTTGGCCCTTCCTCTAAGGGGTTGTTGTGTAACAAGTGCATAATGCCCACTCGAACGCCCATGTATTTTATCATCCACTTGATGAATTAATTTGAAGATATAGGACTTTCCTATTAAGACAGGTTGTTCAAAAGGATCTCCAGTTCTTCCATCGAAGATTATACTTTTTCCTGGGTACTCGGATTCAAATACCCATGGATTTTTTGTTTGTTTACTGGCTAAATATAATTCAGAAAACACTAGTTTTCTAGAAGCCTCTTGTTCATATCTCTCATCAAAGGGCACAATTCGATAATGCCTTTTCAAAAGGTCTCCTGCTAATCCGAGGGAGCATTCAAATATTTGTCCTACATTCATTCGTGAAGGTACTCCAAGGGGATTAAAGACTATATCAACAGGCGTTCCGTCTTGCAAATAGGGCATATCCTCTCTAGGCAAAACTTTTGAAACGATACCCTTATTCCCGTGCCTTCCAGCTACTTTATCACCTACTTTGATTTCACGTTTCTGTAATATATATATACAAATCCTTTCTGAACTATAGCTGGAACCCTCCTTATTCTGGGTCCATTGGACATCAATAACACAGCCCCTTCCACCTATAGGTAATTTGAGAGAAGTTTCTTTTGTGTTTGATACCTGAATGCCAAGTATGGCTCGTAATAATCTATCCTCGGGGGCATAGGAGGATTCATTTATTATCTGAGGCGTTAATTTACCTACTAAAATATCACCTGTTTCCACCCAAGATCCCAACATCACAATTCCATTTCTGTCTAAATTACGAAGTAAATGAGCCTCTAGATGTGGTATTTCTTTAGTAATTGTTTCAGGACCTTGGTTTGTCATATGAGTTTGAATTTCATATTTTCGGATGTGAAAAGAGGTATAAATCTCTTCATATACCAGACGTTCACTAATTAGTACTGCATCCTCAAAATTATATCCTTCCCATGGCATATAAGCTACTAATACGTTTTTTCCTAAAGCCAGTTCCCCATCAACAATAGCTGCTCCGTCTGCTAAAATTTGTCCTTTTTTTATGCATTTACCTTGTCGAACCCGAGATTTTTGATGTATACAAGTATTTTTGTTAGAACGTTGATACATAACTAGTGGAATACTTATAGTACTCTCATTACTTGATAAAAGGATCTTCTGAGAATCAGTATAAATGATCTTTCCCTCGTATTCCGCTATAAGGGAAACGCCCGAATCTAGAGCAGTTTGGCGTTCCAACCCAGTTCCAACAATACACTTTTCGGACCGAAAAAGAGGAACTGCCTGGCGCTGCATATTGGAGCTCATTAAAGCACGATTTGCATCATTATGCTCAATAAAAGGAATGAGGGAAGTTCCCATCGAAAAATAATGGAAGGGAAAAATACTTCTAAAATGAATCTTTTCCCATGCAATAGTTAGGAATTCTTGACGGTAGCGAGCTGGAACAACTTGTTCTTCCTGAATACCCCTATTCAAAGCCAAATAATTTCCTGCTGCTACCATATAATATTCATCTGTTTTTGGGGATAAATAAAGGATCTTCCCCTCTTTTTCTTTTTGCTTCTCAAATATTTCATAAAAAGGACTCTCCATGGATCCACACGGGCTAATCCGCGCATGAATAGCTAAGGATCCAATAAGTCCAACATTGATTCCTTCAGACGTGTCAATTGGACAAATACGTCCATAATGACTAGGGTGAATATCTCGTATACGAAAACTAGCAGTTCGTCCTGTCAATCCGCCAGGACCCAAATAACTTAATTTTCTTCCGTGAACAATTTGCGTTAATGGATTTGTTCTATCCAAAACTTGAGATAAAGGATGTAGGCCAAAAAAAGATTCATAAGTAGTTGTTAATGAAGTTGAAGTTATCAAATTTTGAGGAGTGGGTATTAATTTATGCCGGATTGCTCCGCATATAGTTCCTCGAACCGCATTTTCTAAACGAAAAAGAGCCAATCCAAATTGATCCTGTAATAGATCCGCTACAGAACGAATACGTTTATTTTTCAAATGATTCATATCGTCAATTGTACCCATTCCAAATTTCATTCCAATCAAAAGATCCGCAGCGGCCAATACATCTCGCGGTAACAGGAATGTCTTGTTCTGAGGTATATCAAGATTTAATCGCTGGTTTAGATTTCGTCGACCAATTTTTCCTAATTCACATCTTTGTTGAAAAAATCTCTTTTGCAATTCTTTACACAAAGACTCAGAAAATAAAGGGTCACCGCTTACACAAGCAAATTGTTGATAAAACTCCAAAATAGCATTTTCTTTTGATCCAATCTTTTTTTTTTCTTTCTCATTCAGGAAAGACAATAATATATCGGGGTAACAAGCATTATCCAAAATCTCTTTTAAATTTAAACCCATAGCTGATGATAGAACTAGAATAGATATTTTTTGTTTCCTACTCACGCGAGCCCATATCCTTGCTTTTCTATCCATTTCCAATTCCGATCTTCCTCCCCAATCTGATATTATAGTTCCGGTATAGATAGAAATTCCGTTATGATCCAATTCGGAACGGTAATAAATACCGGGACTCTGCAATATTTGATTAATAACAATTCGGTATATTCCATTTACTATAAAAGTTCCCAGGGAATTCATTAGAGGAATGTTCCCTATAAGAACGGTTTGTTCTTGCATATCTCTACCAGTTTTCAAAAATAACCCTGCCGGTACATATAATTCAGAAGAATATGTAAGTGATTCATATACAGCATCTTTTGCTTTTATCAAGGGTTCTACCAATTGATATCCCTCTCCAAATAATTGAAATTCCATCTTTTGATCTGTATCTTCAATTTTTGGAAACTTATGAAATTCTTCCATTAAGCCTTGACTAATGAACCTACAAAATCCAACAAATTGGATCTGACTAAACGCAGGGATTATGGACATTCCCTCATTTTCATTTTGACGCATCTTAAGTTTGTTATTTATTTTAAAAGTGTGAAATTCCATCTTTTTTGCTTACTTTACTCCGAGCCATACGAATCAATTTACCAAGGATAGAATGTGCATTCTGCTTACTGAATCACATGAAATTGGAGTGAATTCCATATAGCTATTTCATACCTATTAATGGATAAATGGATATAAATATAATATTAATATAATATATAAATAAATATAAATATTATATAAATAAATATAAATAACTGTTTCAAACAGAGTTTGATGTAAAAAAAACAAGTACAGATGGAAAGAGAAGTACTGGATCCGTTTTTCCTGTAAAGAATCCTTTCACTTAAACCTATGGAGTTTTTTATAAATATACATCGATAATTGAAATTGAGTGAGTAAGATGATATGAAAATCCAATTGTGATGTTAAAAATTCCTCATGAAATTTGCTTTCTAGTTTCTAGTGATAAGATCATAAAATGATTATTAGAAGAATAGTTGGCCTGTGGTTTATTTGACTTTATTGAAGCTTTATTTTATATTGAATTTGCATAACTCATTTATTGGAATGTTAAACAAATCCCAACCCTTTTTTTGTAATTCATCATTGAGTAATAAGAATTACTACTAAAATAGTAAGAATGGATAATTTAGAATCATAAAACAAAGTATAACAAAATAATGTTAGCAACTATTTTTCCAGCGCACTTTTAGTTTTTAGCCTTTTAGTTTTTAGCATAATGTCACCTGGGACAACATGTATAACAATAGATCATAATGTAATTGTTATTTTTTATGAAATTCCATAATGAATTTATGGATTGTTTATCCGATTGTTAGGGCGACATGGCCAAGAGGTAAGGCAGGGGACTGCAAATCCTTTATCCCCAGTTCAAATCTGGGTGTCGCCTGATCATCAAATCAACCAAAGGAATTTCTCTTATAACCTCTGCTTGATTCGGAATATGTTTTTTCGTTAATTTGTTAAAATGTCTTATATTTGTACTTAATACTTTATCATTCTACCAAAAATACCACAATGCATTTTTGATGCATTCGTAATCATCGGTTATTTAAGAGTCGTAGATCAGAATCCCCTTCCCTTTTTGTTTTGACTCTACTCCATTAATTCTGCTATAATAATATATAATATATATATATAATATATATATATGATATTAAAGAAATAATAATGCAATATGCAATAATTTCATTTACATAGGATAGGAGACATAAGTTACATGGATATAGTAAGTCTCGCTTGGGCTGCTTTAATGGTAGTGTTTACATTTTCTCTTTCATTAGTAGTATGGGGAAGGAGTGGACTTTAAGCATAGGAATAGAATATGCAAAAAAAGAAATACAGAGATGATAAAACCCTTTTTTCCTAAGATAAGGATTTTTTGTATTTGGATAAACTAACCATTATCTTAACTAGTTTTTTGATCCTCATTTTATATTGTTGTGTTCAAATAAAGGATTGGTTTTTTATTTATTTTGCATTCTTTATTCTTCTTTTTTTAATTGTATACTGTACTGAAAATAAACTGAAATGGAATTTCCACTTTTATTATGTGGATATGTAAACTCTATATAGATTTCTAATGGATTCCATATCCAATAAGAATGGAATGATAATAAATTATTGATGTATCTATATCATATATCAACTTATGATTTATATTCGTATTTCGAATGCATTAAGGATTAATTACATTTTATATAGATTTATAGTAGGAATGAAAAAAACAGAACATTTTAAAATTGGAGTAATTATATTAATATGAAATATTAAATAAATTATAAATAGATATGATATATATCTCAATACTAATATAAATATAATCAAAATATAATCAGATATTTTAAAAAGTGTAGTAGAAAAAAACTAAGTTCCTTCTACTACACTTTATCATTCCAATGTAATCTAATAATTGGAATCTTATTTGATTTCCTCTCCTTCTTTTATATCTTCCATGCTGGATATTTGAAACGAATTCATCAAAGTGGGATTCCAATTAATCATTTTGGCTAACTGTTTTGACGTAAATAATAAGTAAAAAAGCAGTAGGAACTAAAATAAATAATGCAGTAGCAAGAAATGCTAAAATATTGACTTCCATAAGAAATACCTTTTGCTTCTTGAAGTTAGTATGGATAATTATATTCTTATGTGATACTATCGCATTTTTGACAATAAAGCAATTTTAAATAATAATCTGATTCAGTATCATCAATTAATCCAATTGAGTATAATATCATTCATATACAATCATCTTATGGAATTTCCTTGCCATTTCTATGAGATTATATCCCTAGTTATTGGGAATCAAAAACATTATGGAATAAAAAATACCTTTTTTGAAGCTTTTCACATTTTTTAAAAAACCTACCAGTTGATTTCTTTATACTATGTGATTTCCCTTCATTTTTAGGATGATTATAGCTAAAATATATAAAAAGAGAAAGTATGGTATTATAAAATCACTACTCTATGAGTGATGCACAACTAAAAATAACCAAACAACCAGTAAAAGGGTTACTCAAAAAGCAAACTTTTTAGTCTTCTTGTACTTGATCTTTTTCAAAATGGATAAAAATGCACAGTTTACAATTCACATAATAAGGGGATACGTTTGATTTGATCAATGAAATCAATTAGGAAATGAAACATGTATAAACAAAATAAAAAAAGTGGGGTTTAATTGAAACTTTGTACTTTGATTAAGTCATTATATCGTTTCTAAATTGTATAGTATCACAAAAAGATACCCTTTTGATATTTGATATGTATGCCCAGTAGAATACGAGCATTTTACTCCATATCATTCATCAATATATATAAATGGAAAAAAGAAATAAGATGGGGATTGGCTATACCTTATCAAAAGAAAATTTGAAAAACAAAATACTACATCCATATCCACATAATCAATGATGTCATAAAGATTTACATAAGATATGTCTCTCCATTATCTTTGTAAGAACAAAAAAAAGAGAAATGAATTGATGAGTGCATTAGATCTTAGTTCGGGACTGACGGGACTCGAACCCGCAGCTTCCGCCTTGACAGGGCGGTGCTCTGACCAATTGAACTACAATCCCCGTGGGGTATATTACATACGTAATATGTATTGAATCCTAACAACATGTTATTCATCCGTTGTATTATGATAAATGCACGAATGTAAAAGATAATCCTATCTACAGAGAATATGAATATGAATCGTAATGATATGGAGAATCACACAATTTGACTAATAATATGAATATTAGAGAAATCTCATTATTATTAAAGGAAATACCCATTTTTCTTTCATGATACATGATACTTTATCTTTATCAAAGCTGAATAAAGTAAAGTATTATCAACATCAACCCCCGTTTTTTTTTGAGTATGAAAAATTTCTCTCTTTATTTTTATGGATAAAGTACCCTATCCATATTTTATGGAAGACAACAAATGGTATTCTAAAAGATACATCGTACATCCTAGTGCAGCACTGGGCCGAGCTGGATTTGAACCAGCGTAGACATGTCGTCAACGAATTTACAGTCCGTCCCCATTAACCACTCGGGCATCGACCCAGGAATAATTGATCTTAGGTTTATTTTTAAGTTATTATTATTAGATGAATCCACTTTTCTAAAAAGCTACCCCCAGGGGAAGTCGAATCCCCGCTGCCTCCTTGAAAGAGAGATGTCCTGAACCACTAGACGATAGGGGCATATATACCCATACCCACCCGTTATCATACTATGATAATAGTATGAACAGTTTTTGGAATTGTCAATAGA